AAGTATATTTTAATATATTAAAACCAATATGACTCGAAATCCTTTTCATCTAGTTGAATTTAGACCTTGACCATTAACAGGATCTATAAGAGCGTTGTTTTTAACAACTGGATTATCTTCTTGGTTCCATAGTTATGGAACTATACTTTTATTTTGAGGGATTTTATTAATAATTACTACAATAATTTTATGATGACGAGACATTATTCGAGAAAGAACATTTCAAGGATTTCATACTATTAAAGTTTATAATGGGTTACGATGGGGAATAATATTATTTATTACATCTGAAATTTGTTTTTTCTTCGCTTTTTTTTGAGCATATTTCCATAGAAGATTAGCTCCAAATACAGATATTGGAGCCTGCTGACCTCCTATTAACATTTTCCCTTTAAATCCATTTCAAATCCCCCTTCTTAATACTGCTATCCTTTTATCCTCAGGAGTATCTGTTACTTGAGCCCACCATTCTCTTATAAAAGGAAATATAAAATCCTCTATTCAAGCTATAATTATTACTATCACTCTAGGATTTTATTTTACTGGCTTACAAATAAGAGAATATATTGAAACATCATTTTGTATCTCAGATAGAATTTATGGATCAACTTTTTTTGTTGCAACTGGATTTCACGGATTACATGTAGTAATTGGCTCAACTTTTTTACTTATATGTTTATTTCGAATTTTTTTAAATCATTTCTCTCCATCCCATCATTTTGGATTTGAAGCCGCAGCCTGATATTGACATTTTGTAGATGTAGTTTGATTATTTTTATATACCTTTATTTATTGATGAGGATCATAATTTTAACTTAATATTAAGTGGCCGAATATTAAGCACTAGACTTTTAATCTAGAAAATGATTTACTAATTTAATCCTTAATGGTATTATATTTTATTTAGAAATCTTAATTTGCAATTAAAAAGTAATAGAATTAACTATTTAATACCAAACTACTAACTCAAGAAATGAATTAATCATATATGGTTTCGACCCATAATTAGGTATATTTTACCCTTGTTTCATTGAAAAGCCAAAATAGAGGCATTTAACTGTTAATTAAAATATTGTAATTATATAATTTCTTCAATGAAAGTATAGCGCCGGAATGAACGGATTATATTGATGTTATAAATTATAAGACAATGTCTTCTATACTTATGAATACAATTTTTTTTTTCTCCTATTTTTTACTAATTCTAAATAGAATTTTATTCTTTATTAGATATATAATTTCAATAAAACATTATAAAGATCGAGAAAAAAATTCTCCTTTTGAATGTGGATTTGATCCTTCCTCTTATACTCGCTCTCCATTTTCTATACGATTTTTTTTACTAGCAGTAATTTTTCTCATTTTTGATATTGAAATTGTTTTATTAATACCTATAGTAATTAATATTTTAATTTCCCCTTCTATTATTTATATATCATCCTCAATTATTTTCCTAATAATCCTAATTATTGGATTATTACATGAATGAAATCAAGGATCATTAAACTGAATATAAGGGAAATTATGTAATATAATAAAGCTGCTAACTTTATTTTGGGCAAATCATATTTGTCCTTCTCTTTATGAATAATAAATTTTTTCCTGCTAATTTTATATTTATATTCATACTAATTATAGGAACAATCATATCTTTATCATCTTCCCATTGATTTATAATATGAATAGGTTTAGAATTAAATTTAATAGGTATTTTACCTTTAATAAATATTAAAACAAAAAATTTTGAAATTGAAAGCTCTATAAAATATTTTATTATTCAAAGTATAAGATCCTCCATACTTATATTAAGTTTAATTTTAATATATTGTTATTCAATAACAATATATTCTATATTTAATAATTCTTTATTTTCCTCAATCATAATTATTTCCCTCCTAATTAAATTAGGAAGAGCTCCTTTCCATTTTTGACTTCCCTCTATATGTAAGCAAATAAGATGAATAATATTATTTTTAATTTCTACATGACAAAAACTAGCCCCTCTATTTATATTATCATTTATTAATTTTAATTATATTATTATTATTATTTCAGCATCATTAAGTTCAATCACAGGAAGAATTCAAGCAATTAATCAACCTAATCTCCAATTAATTATAATTTATTCATCTATTTCCCATTTAGGTTGAATACTTTCTATTTGTTCCATCAATAATTATTTAATATTTTTATATCTTTTAATTTATATAATAATCACCCTACCATTATTTTATTATTTTTATAATAAATCTAATCATTACTTATATTCTCTTAGAGAATATAACACAAATTTAAATAAAGAAAATATTTTTATTATATTATTACTAATATCATTAGGAGGAATACCCCCCTTATTAGGATTTTTATCTAAACTTATAATCCTCAATATATTAATAAAATTAAATATAATTATTCTCCCCTTACTCCTTCTTATAAGAACATTAATTAGTTTATATTTTTATATAAATCTAATAATAATAATAATAATTATATCATTTTTTATGATAAAAATAAATAAAATAAACATAAAAATAAAATTAATTTTATGTTTTAATATTATAAGAACATTTATTTTTATTCCATTTATTATGTATGCGATGAATATTTTCAACAAACCATAAAGATATTGGAACTTTATATTTTATTTTTGGAATCTGATCAGGTCTTCTAGGAACATCATTAAGCTTAATAATTCGTACAGAACTAGGTCAACCTGGTTCCTTATTAAATGATGATCAATTATATAATGTAATTGTTACCGCTCATGCATTTGTAATAATCTTCTTTTTAATTATACCTGTAATAATTGGAGGATTTGGAAATTGACTAGTGCCTTTAATATTAGGAGCACCAGATATAGCATTCCCCCGTATAAATAATATAAGATTTTGACTCCTCCCCCCATCATTAACCTTACTCCTTATATCTGCAGCAGTAGAAAGAGGAGTAGGAACAGGATGAACTGTATATCCCCCTTTATCTATAAATATATTTCATACAGGACCATCTGTAGATCTAGCTATTTTTTCTCTTCATCTAGCTGGAATTTCTTCTATCCTAGGAGCAATTAATTTTATTACTACTATTATAAATATACGATGAGAAAGAATATTACTAGAACGCCTACCTTTATTTGTATGATCTGTTCTAATTACAGCTATTCTTCTTCTTTTATCCCTCCCAGTCTTAGCTGGGGCAATTACCATACTTTTAACAGACCGTAATTTTAACACAACCTTTTTTGATCCAAGGGGTGGGGGAGATCCTATTCTTTACCAACATCTATTTTGATTCTTTGGACACCCTGAGGTTTATATTTTAATCCTCCCAGGATTTGGTATTATTTCTCATATTGTATCCCATCATTCAATAAAAAAAGAAACTTTTGGTAGACTAGGAATAATTTATGCTATATTATCTATTGGTTTATTAGGATTTATTGTTTGAGCTCACCATATATTTACAGTAGGAATAGATGTAGATACACGAGCTTATTTTACAGCAGCCACTATAATTATTGCAATTCCTACAGGAATTAAAGTATTTAGATGGTTAGCTACCATCTATGGATCTCCAATCAAATATAACACAACAATATGTTGATCCTTAGGGTTTATCTTTCTATTTACAATAGGAGGTTTAACTGGAATTGTTTTATCTAATTCTTCATTAGATATTATACTTCATGATACATATTATGTAGTAGCCCACTTCCATTATGTATTATCAATAGGAGCAGTTTTTGCATTATTTGCTGGATTTACTCATTGATATCCTCTCATCACTGGCCTATCTTTAAATCCTCAATACACAAAATCTCATTTTTTTATAATATTTATTGGAGTAAATATTACTTTTTTTCCCCAACACTTTTTAGGTTTAGCAGGTATACCACGTCGTTATTCAGATTATCCTGATTCTTATAGTAAATGAAATATACTATCATCAATAGGATCCCTATTATCTCTTATAGCAATTTTATTTTTTATATTTATTATCTGAGAAAGAATATCTTCACAACGAACTGTTATTTGATCTAATCATTTAAATTCATCATTAGAATGAAATAATCGTCTACCTGTTGATTTTCATAACCTAAGAGAATCAAGAGCATTATTTGTTTAATCTATGACCCAATGAGGACAATTAATATTCCAAGATGCAAACTCACCTTTAATAGAACAATTAATTTTTTTTCATGACCACACTATATTTATTTTAATTATTACTTTAACCTTAGTTTGTTACACCACAATTTTATTAATAATCAATAAATTTTCTTCTTTATTAATTACTGAAAGCCAAAAAATTGAAACTCTTTGAACAATTATTCCAAGAATTATCCTTTTATTTCTTGCCCTTCCATCACTAAAACTCCTCTATCTACTAGATGAATCTATTAATCCCCTTTTAACTATTAAAGCTTCAGGACACCAATGGTATTGAAGTTATGAATATTCTGATTTTATAAATATTGAATTTGATTCTTACATAATCCCTTCAAATGAATTAAATAAAGGATGATATCGTTTACTAGAAACAGACCACCATTTAATTATACCAATAAAAACAAACACACGAATAATTATTTCATCCTCTGATGTAATTCATTCCTGAGCAGTTCCATCATTAGGAGTTAAAGTTGATGCTATTCCTGGTCGACTAAATCAACTTAATTTATATACTAATCGACCAGGAATATTTTATGGTCAATGTTCAGAAATTTGTGGTGCTAACCATTCATTTATACCTATTACTATTGAAATTGTAAATATAAATTCTTTTAATTTATGATTAATAAAAATAATTAATTTATAAAAAGTTAGTTAATTTATAACATAAATTTGTCAAATTTAAATAACTTATTTACTAGTACTTTTTATATGCCTCAATTATCCCCATTAAATTGAATACTTCTTTTCTTTTTATTCTGAATCCTTATATTCTTAAATTCATCTATTATATGATGAAACAAAAATAATAATTATTCTACTAACCAAAAAACAACCATTAAAAAAATTATTTATACCTGATAAAAATGATAGTTGATATTTTTTCTTCATTTGATGATCATAACTCAATATTTATTTTTCTTTATCCATTAAATTGATTACTCTGTATTCTACCTTTCTTTTTTTTTAACTCAACTTACTGAATCTACCCTACTAAATTTATCATCCTCTTTATATTTATAAAACAAATTATTAATTCCCAAATCACCCGATCATTTAGTATAAATATAGGGGGATTCTCCTTACTTACTTCATCCTTATTTATTATATTAATTATTCTTAATTTAATAGGACTTGTACCTTATAGTTTTAGACCAACTAGTCATTTAGTTTTATCATTTTCACTATCTCTACCTTTATGACTATCCCTCCTAATTTCATCCTACCAAAATAATTATTTTTCTTCCCTTGCCTCTCTTCTACCTTCTGGAACACCTACATTCCTCACCCCCTTTCTACCTCTCATTGAATTTATAAGAATTTCTGTCCAACCTATTACTTTAGCTATCCGAATTGCTGCTAATATTAGTGCTGGTCATATTATCTTAACATTAATTGGTAATTTTCTAACCTTATCTATAATTAATAACTATATTATAACAACAACTATAGTAATAATTATCCAAATTATATACTTCATTTTTGAAATTGGTATTGCCATTATCCAAGCATATATTTTTTCATTATTAGTAACTTTATATTCAGATAATCACCAATAGATATATATATATATATATATATATATCTAAAGATAATAATATCACCTTAACACCTTCAATGTTACACTCTTAATTTAAGCTATTTAAATAAATTAAAATAATTATTAATATAATTACTATTAAATAAATATTAAATAAAACAATTATCCAACGTTCTATTAAATAAATTACCTTTTTAATAAATATTAATACCCCTTGTCCCACTATAAATTCCAATCATCCTATATCCACTAATTTTAAACTAAAATTACTTATATTCTTCATAACCACTAAAAAAGGATATCCCCTCAAAAAATTCATAAATCATATTTTTCTATTATACCAATTAATTAAATTAAAATTATTTTTATTAAAATCTCCTAACCACATCCTAATAGAAAATATCAATGAAAAAAATAATAATACTAAAACAATTATTTTATAAACCATTGGTAAAATAATAACTTTATTAAAACAAATAACTACATTCTGTAATAAAATCCCCCCAAATAACGCTCCAATAAATAAAATAATTATAGGAAGAATTATATAATTATCTCTATCTTCTATATTTTCATAAATATTTCTTCTAACATCTCCCCACATTAAATAAATAGATATTCGTATTCTATATAACATAGTTAAACATACCCCAAATATCCCAAATATACCTAATAATAGATTTACCCTCCTTCTTAATAAAATCTCAATAATTAAATCTTTAGAATAAAACCCAGCTAAAAATGGAAATCCACATAAAGATATATTAGATACATTTATAATAATACTAGTTAAAGGTAAATTATACCTAACTCCCTTAATATGCCGTATATCTTGTATCCCATTATAACAAGAAATAATATTACCCCCACATATAAATAATAATGCCTTAAATATTGCATGTGTATATAAATGAAACAAAGTTAATATAGGTATATTTAATCCTAAAGATATTATTATAACCCCCAATTGTCTTAATGTAGATAAAGCAATAATTTTTTTTATATCAAATTCATAAATTGCACAAACTCCTGATATAAAAGTAGTTATAATAGAAATAAAAATTAAAATTATACAAAAATATTGAAAACAAACCAAATAATTATAAAATCGAATTAATAAAAATACTCCAGCTGTTACTAAAGTAGAAGAATGAACTAATGTAGATACAGGTGTTGGAGCCGCTATAGCAGCTGGTAACCAACTACTAAAAGGAATTTGAGCCCTTTTTGTTATTCCAGCAATAATAATAAATATTATACAAACATCAAAAAAATAAAAATATCATATACACAAATAATTTCAATGACCTAATACTACTATAATTCTAATTCTACCTAAAATAAAACAATCCCCAACACGATTTATTAAAACTGTTAATATTCCAGCCCTTAAAGACTTTTTATTTTGATAATAAATTACCAATAAAAAAGATACTAATCCTAACCCATCTCAACCTAAAATTAATCTAACCAACCTAGGAACAAAAATTAAAATATTTATTGAAAATACAAATAATATTATTAAAATAATAAAACGTTTTCTATTAATATCTCCTTTTATATAAGAAATCCTAAATATACAAACTGATCTAGAAATTAAACATACTAACCCCCTAAATCTACATCTTACCCAATCAAACAAAATATCAAATTCTACTGATAACCTTATAATTCTAAAAATCTCCCAAGAAATAATATAACAACAATTATTAATTATTAAATATAAAAAAACTATCACCAAAAATCTTGAAAATAAAAATAATATTAATCTAAAAAAAAACTCAACTTTTAATTTATTCATAGTAAAATAAAAATAAATTTTTTCTCTAAACCCACAATTTAGTATTTTAATATAAACTAATTTTACTTAAAAAAATATTTTTCTAATATACCTAATATTCAATATAAATATTAATAATGGAATAATATGTAATATTAGTAATAATCTTTCACTACTCCTACCTACTACCATAATCTTTATAAAGCTTATAATTTGTCCATGATGAATTATAACATAAAATAATAAATTAAATAAACCCCCTAAAAATACCATAATAACTACATAAATTAAAAAAATTCTTCTATATATATATATTGCAATATATAATATAATTTCCCTAATTAAATTAATAAATGGAGGAGCTCCTATATTACAAATACATAATATAAATATTAATATTCTTATTATAGGATTATAGTTCAATATACCTCCACATAAAAATAAACTTCGTCTATTAATTTTTTCATAAATTAAATTTGCTATACAAAATATACCAGAAGAACATAAACCATGACAAATTATTATTAATATAGCTCCTTCCCACCCAATAATAAATCCACTAATTAATCCTGCCAATATTAAACCTATATGACCTACAGAAGAATAAGCAATCAATCTCTTTATATCACTTTGACCTACACAAATAATACAAGTTAATACCCCACCCCATAAACAAACAATTATTAATAATTTTATTCATACACCCCTCGAAAAATTAAATATATATATAAACCGTATAAATCCATACCCCCCTAATTTTAATAATACCCCCGCTAAAATTATAGAACCTGAAATTGGAGCCTCAACATGAGCTTTTGGTAATCATAAATGAAAAAAATATAAAGGTAATTTTACTAAAAAAGCTAATAATATACCAACAAACCAATATATATTTATATAAGTTATATATATATATATATAAAAATTTATATTATAACAACCCTCACGAAACCTAATAAATACTAAACATATTAATAAAGGTAAAGATGCCCCAACAGTATATAATAATATATATATTCCAGCTTGTAACCGCTCAGGTTGATAACCTCACCCTAAAATTAATAACAATGTAGGAATTAAGGTTATTTCAAAAAACATATAAAATATAATTATATTTTCAACAAAAAAAAAAAAAAAAAGAAAAATACATAAAATTAACACACACGAAGAAAAATAATAAGGTTTATTATTATTAAATTTAATAGAATTATACCTTGATAAAATTATTAGACCTGTCATCCAAAATCTTAATATTACTAAAGGTATTGATACAATATCTATATATAAATAATAAAAATAAGCTCCCCTACTTTCAATATTTAAAAATTTTATTTCTAAAAACCTAAAAATTATAATAACTCAAAATCGTAACTCTCAACTCCACTTTCTTTTTAATAAAAGTATAAAACTTAATCCTAATAATACCCCTATAATTTATATATATTTATTCTTCTTACGTAATCATTTCCATGTAATCGAATAAATCTTACTAATAATGAAAGACCTAAAGTAGCCTCACAAACTCTAAAAACAATCATTACTATCACTAAATATATTCTAAATCTAATTAATCTTCATCTAAATATAAATATAACTAATAATCTTAATGTCAACACTTCAAACCCTAATAATATATTTAAGATATGTTTCCATTGAAATATCAAAATAATTAACCCACACACATATATATACAACCCAATTAATAATCCATTATTCAAAATCATATCTGTTATAGTAGTTTAAAAAACCTTGGTTTTGTAAACCAAAATTAAATATATTATATTTTTATAACTTTAATCTTAAAAGTTATAAGTGATTCGAACACTCATAAAAGGTTTTCAAAACCTTTTTTTATCCAATATAACTTAATAATCTAATAAATATATTCACAATATATCTAAAACAGGTCGAAATAGAAAACAAAAAAAATATATTACACTAAAAAATTGACCAATTATTTCATAAGGGTATTCTACTGAACATCTACCAATCCATGTCAACACAAAAAATACTCCCACTAAACACCAAAAAAGGAATTGAGATAAAAAATTATAACATAAACCTAAGCATCCTCTTATATGTATAAAAGGACAAAAAAATAAAATAATAATAGATATTAATAAACTAATAACCCCCCCTAATTTATTAGGAATAGAACGTAAAATAGCATATGCAAACAAAAAATATCATTCAGGTTTAATATGAATAGGAGTAACTAAAGGATTTGCAGGAATAAAATTTTCACTATCACCTAACATATTTGGAGACAATAACCTTAACTCAACTAATAACATCATTATAATAAGCCCCCCTAAAATATCTTTATATGAATGGTAATGATGAAAAGGAATTTTATATAAATTTCTATTCAACCCTAAAGGATTATTAGAACCTTTTTCATGAAGAAATAATAAATGTAAAATAAATAATCCTAAAATAATAAAAGGAAATAAAAAATGAAAACAAAAAAATCGTCTCAATGTAGCATTATCTACAGAGAATCCTCCCCAAACTCAATATACTAAAATTTCCCCAATATAAGGAACAACTGATAACAAATTAGTAATTACAGTAGCTCCCCAAAATGATATTTGACCCCAAGGTAATACATAACCAACAAACCCTGTTAATATTACTAATAAATATAATAAGACTCCTACATTCCATGTATTTATATTTATATATAAACCATAGTATAAACCCCGTCCAATATGTAAATATAAACAAATAAAAAAAAAAGAAGCTCCATTAGCATGAATATAACGTAAAACTCACCCACAATTTACATCACGTATAATATGAACAACTGAATCAAATGATTGTTCAACCGAACAGGTATAATGTATAGAAAGAAAAATCCCACTCAAAATTTGAATCACTAAACATAACCTTAACAATGACCCAAAATTTCACCAAATAAATAAATTAATAGGTGTAGGTAGATCAATCAAAGCCCCATTAATAATAGATAATACTGGATGTACTTTTCGTAAAGAACTAAGCATATATGTATTTAAATATTCGTAAAGGCCCCTCACAATAATAACAAATCTTAACCACTCTAATTAAAATTAATAACAATAAAATACCTAAAAAAACATATCCTAAAAAATTATAAGTTCTTATAATTAATCTAGCTCCCCCTAATCTTATAGCTTTCATTTCCATGTAACTTATTTCTATTACTTCTAAATCTATAAACTTAAATATAGAAAATATGTTTAATAAATAAAATCCCACCATTAATAATCCCACATAAAATATTAACCCTTTTGAAAAAAAAATTAAATTAGGAATTAAACTAATAATATACATAAATATCACCAATATTCCACCAATATAAACCAAAAAAAGTATAAATCCATACCATGAATAAATAAAGAAAGATAAAAAAACCCTTATTAAAATTCTAATTATCATAATTATAAACCCTAACCTCAAAGGTTGAATTAATATAACCAACAACCTAACCAAAGAAAACCTTATTGAAAAAATTAATATTAATCCCATATCAAAAAATAAAAAAAATTTAATCTATAACTTCCAATGTTATTATTTTTATTAAACTATTTCTTGTTATTTAAATAAAAAATATAACTTTACAAAAAAAAATTATAAATACTAAAATTATTAAAACACAAGGTAAATATCTTTTCCAAATTAAATATATTAGTAAATCATATCGATAACGAGGGTATCTTGCTCGCATCCAAATAAATAATAATCTTATAAACCCAATTATAATACATATTCTAAACCCCAACCTATTTTTAATAAAACCCCCTCCTAAAAATAAACACCTAGATAAAAATCTTATAAATAAAATATTAGCATACTCAGCCATAAATAATAAAGCAAATCCTATAGAACTATATTCTACATTAAACCCTGAAACTAATTCTGACTCACCTTCAGCAAAGTCAAATGGAGCACGATGTGTCTCCGCAACACAAGATACAACCCACATATTAAATATAAAAAAATTAATAAACAACACCCAACAAAAATTTTGATATTTTAATAACTCTATTAAATTTATTGATCCAATCATCAATAAACATCTTATTAAAATTAGAGATATTCTTACCTCATAAGAAATCCTTTGAGCAACAGCCCGAACAGATCCTAATAAAGCATACTTAGAATTTGAAAATCAACCAGCCCCCATTACTGAATATACCCCCACCCTTGATACACATAAAAATATTATAATTCTTAACCCTCTTACAGCCACAATATAATAACTTCTATATAATATTCATAAAAATAAAGCTAAAAATAGCCTAATAAAAGGACAAATTAAAAAAGGAAAATAATTAATTATTAATGGTTTAATATATTCCTTCCTAAATAATTTAATTGCATCAGATAAAGGCTGAGGAAGTCCTATTAAACCTACTTTATTAGGCCCTTTACGTATTTGAAAATATCTTAAACCTTTACGCTCTAACAAAGTGAAAAAAGCAACCGCCAATAAAACAGAAATCCTTGATACAATATATGAAATTATCTCAACAAACATTATTAAGAGAAATATAATTTTCATAAAAGAATCTTAAATTCTTCACACTTATCTGTCACCTTAATATAGAATAAAAGACACCTTTTATAAAATAATTCTAAATTATCCACATTTTTCTGTCAACTCTATTTATATAATTTAATATATTATTAATTATAAATCAATCCTTTCGTACTAGATTAAATTTAAATTTAAATTTAAAAGATAAAAACCAACCTGGCTCACACCGGTTTGAACTCAGATCATGTAAAATTTTAAAAATCGAACAGATTCACCAAATAAAGCCTCTACACCTAATGGTTATTTTAATCCAACATCGAGGTCGCAATCTTTTTTTTCAATAAGAACTCTCTAAAAAAATTACGCTGTTATCCCTATGGTAACTTATCCATTAAAGCAACAATATTGGTTTATTATCCTAACAAATTATATTTATAAGGAAGTTACCGTTATTATATTTATTCCTTGATCACCCCAACCAAAATTATATATATATAACTATATAAATATATAGTATAATATAAGCTCAATAGGGTCTTCTCGTCCCTTTAAATTATTCAAGCTTTTTCACTTTAAAAATTAATTTTTAAAGTTTAAAATAGAGACAGTATAATTTTCGTCAAACCATTCATTCTAGCCTTAATTTATAAGGCAAATTATTATGCTACCTTAGTACAGTTATAATACCGCAGCTGTTAAATTCCTCACCGAGCAGGCCCAACTCTCTATTATTATATATCAAAGAGACATGTTTTTGATAAACAAGCGAAATTAATTTTTGCTAAATTCCTTTACCTTAATTAAATATATGTATAAAACAAATTAAAAATAAATTACTAGTAATTATATATATATATATATATATATATATATATATTTATTATATTTATACACATTTATATACTCATTTTAACATTATACCTAACTCTTCAAATAATTATAAATTATTTATTAAATTAATGAATAAAGATAAATTATATTAATTAATAATATTTAACTAATTATAAGAAAACTTATTAATTCAACTTAAACAATATTTTAAATAAATTAAATCTCACCTAAATATAAGAAGCTTATCCCCCAATACTTATACTATAATTATTTCTACCTTAATAATCCTAACCATAATAAACACTAATATGAAATTATAATAAACTAGCTATCACAAAAATCGAAAAGCATTTCACTACCATTTATTATTAAATTTATAACTTTACCACGTTAACAAATATATATATATATATATAATAAATAAATCTTTTTACTTCGAGAAACAAATATACATAATAAAATATTATTAAACCATTATACAAAAGATACAAAAATTTATTTTTACTATAAATTAATTAATTTTTTTCCTTTTCAATACAAAATAAATAAAATTTTCTTAACTTATTACTCACAAAATATAAAACTTTAACTAATAAATAAAAAAATATTCAAAACAAAAATTTTTCAAAAATACCTATTAAACAGGTATATCCTCAACGTAAGTGAGATACATTTATTATGTTAACTTTTGAAAAATCTTACTCAACCAGAAACAATTTCCATTACCCCTACTATGTTACGACTTATCTTATCTATTAACAAGAGTGACGGGCGATATGTACACTTTACAAAACCATTATTCAATAATACATACTAATTAAATTTTACTATTAAGTCCCCCTTACTAATAAAATTTAATTTTTAATATCCGGAATATTAATAAAATTAATTATAGTAGTTCATTAAACCTTTTTTATAAGCTGCATTATGACTTGACATAAAAATCAAAATATTTTCTAGTCTTTTAATCATTTTTTAAATATAAACTAACGACAGCAATATACAAACTATATTCTATTAAAAAAAGTAAGTTTAAAACGAGGATTATCAAATTAATTAACAAACTCCCCTAACTGGATATGTAAAACCGCCAAACCTTTTAAGTTTTAAAAATAATATATTATTATAATAAATAATATTTCCGTAATACTCAGGTAAAAACTTTTTACCAATTAAAATAATAGGGTATCTAATCCTAGTTTATTTTTAAATTTTCAAAGAATTAATAATAAAGAAAATAAAGACAAACAAAATAATTTTATAAAATTTTACTTCCAAACTACTTATAAATTTTCCTTAATCACTCTTATACAATATATAACTTTATTTTTAACCAAATATTTTTAATTAAAATTATTTGTATAACCGCAGATGCTGGCACAAATTTGTCTAATCATAAAATATAATTTCTATATAAAACTCTCATTTATTGTATAATTCTATATACTGAATAACTTATTAATATATTCTATATATCATCTAATAATAATTTATTATATACAAATATATTTAATATTTATACAAATAATAATAATAACATCACCCTTTAATGTAAATTAAATGTAACATGTATAAAATTATAACAATTAAAAAATAAACCAAAGTCAAATTTCTAATAAAGAGAATAATTAAATCTATTTTTGGGGTATGAACCCAATAGCTTCTATTTAGCTTACATTATTAATAAATTAAGTTTTAACATATTTATGTATCTTTAAATTTGCAATTTAATATTTTAAATAAAATACAAAACCGTAAGAAAGTAAATACTTATAAATAGATTTACAATCTACCGACTATAATTTCGACCACCTTACACAGAATTTAAATAATTATATTTATAATAAATTTTGAAAATTTATAGTTTTTTTCTATTAACTTAAAACTCTTTACAAAAAAAGGACTTGAACCTTCTCCTTAAAGATCAAAACTTTAGATGCCCATACACCATATTATATATCTTATTTAAATATTTAAACCAATTGTCTGGAAAACAACTATACTAATTATACTAATAAAACATTTTCAATAACTATTACTTATTCCAAGAAATTGAAAATTTCTTATGCAAATTATACACTACAAAAACTATATCTAATATATATATATATATATATATATAGAGAGAAAAAGAGAGAAAATTATATGTAATGTATATAACATTATATATAACATTATATATAACATTATATATATATATATATACATATATAGAGAGAGAATTATATGTAATGTATATAACATTATATATAACATTATATATATATATATATATATAAAACATTATATATACTATAGATATAAATATATATATATTTACATTATTAACTATTTCTATTATATAATCACAATTATTATATCTTAATATTCAAAATAACTACATACTATAATTATTTATACAACTAAACAATCATTGAAAAATATTACATTATTTATATCTTATTTTTACAAAGATCTTTTTTATAAAATACAACATATTTTAAAAAAGATATTTTTTTATTACTATATCTCTTAAAAATCACGCTAAAACAAGTATATTTATATTACTAATAATATTAATAAGTTCAAACTCAATATCATATAATTACTTAATATATCTATAATTCATAGGGATTATATTTATAATATCTAGTAATCCCTATTTTTCTAGATATTTATAAAACCTTTTATATATTGAATAAAAAAAATCGAGAGATCTATTCATCCAGAGATACAGCATAGTTCACTTTACCACAGGCACAGGCCCCAATACTCAATTTATTCATTTATATATAATAATTTATATATCATGTGCTAAGTATATAATAACAATCCAAACCATCAATAAATTATTATATTCATATATGATTATATTTTATTAGTCTAAAAAACTATTATTTATATAAATAAATTTGTAAGTATCGAATTTACTATAAGTAGTGTTATTTACATTATATTATTAAATACCGGACCATATATATTGAAATAGAATTATAATTCATATATTCATAATAATTATCTATAAATTAGTTATATAAAATTAATGAAATCTTAATAATTGAATTTACTATAAGTAGTGTAAAATTAACACAGAAATACTATTTTATATATTAAATTTAAATATTATTTCACTTAGAATTAATAATTTCTATATATTATATAACATCGCTTTTTTATAACAAAATAATAATAAAAAGCCCCCCTCTAACCCCCTTTTTCTCTTGACAAATTTATCTAATCCATTTGTATGTACCCTATTATTTAATAAAAATTTTGTAAAGATATTA